TATCCCAATACATGTCTTATTTTTTTTTTCAATAATCCATATTTGTAGCAATGAAATACTAGTGTTCCTACCCCAAGTGATAGATGATTGATTCCAAGATGGTATATATTCTTTATAAAGGACCAGAAATACCTTGCTTACGTATCATTGGGAAGTGCATTAACATAAATACGGCGGTAAGAAGAGGTAATACAAAAGTGTGTAAACTATAAAAACGAGTCAAAGTGGATTGTCCTACACTAGCACTTCCGCGTAATAACTCTACCAGAGGCGAGCCTATTACAGGAATAGCGTCTGGTACGCCTGTTACAATTTTTACTGCCCAATAACCAATTTGGTCCCGAGGTAAGGAATAACCAGTTACACCAAAAGATGCGGTCAATACACCCAAAACCACACCTGTAACCCAAGTCAATTCACGAGGTTTTTTAAAGCCGCCGGTGAGATACACGCGAAATACGTGCAGGATCATCATTAGGACCATCATACTTGCCGACCATCGATGAACTGATCGGATTAACCAACCAAAATTAACTTCAGTCATTATATATTGAACAGAAGCAAAGGCCTCCGTAACGGTCGGACGATAATAAAAAGTCATAGCAAACCCGGTAGCTACTTGTACTAAAAAACAAGTAAGCGTAATTCCCCCTAGACAATAAAATATGTTGACGTGAGGAGGAACATATTTACTAGTTATATCATCGGCAATTGCCTGAATCTCAAGACGTTCTTCGAACCAATCATAGATTTTATTGAGATAGGTAAATCAAGGGGACCCCCCCGGAGAACCGTATATGAAAATTTCATCTCGTACGGCTCAAACAGAAACACCCAAATACTAGTTCTAACGGATGTGTGTAATATAAAGTTTGAAATTTATTAATTCTATGATTTATGATTCCATTTTTTTTTTGAAGATACTAAAGAATAAAAATCCGAAAGCTCTTCTTTGTGGTTATAATGCCAAAAATCAAGTCGGCTCATTCGTCTATATATTGATCGTTATAGGCCTCTTGAATCTTCTATTTACCTATTTTCTTTGGTGTTCTTTATGTGTAATGCGGCTTTACTGCTGTTTTCTTTATTATTGATAGGAATTCTCTTGTTAAGACCCTATGAATTGATTAAAACCTCAGATTCATACTAAAACCACGATGATTCAATAAAACCCTTTCAAACTAAGTCTAAGTCCCAAAATTCCCTGAGTAAGAACCATTGGATCATCACTTATTCAATGAATAGATATAATGACTAAAAATCCAAACCAAAGAAACCTTTGTTTTGTCCTTTGATCAAAATAAGCATAAACGAAAGTTTGAAAGAATAAAAATATTTATAACTTCTAACTCTTTGAAAAAATTTTTTGAAGTCCGGACACGAGGTCTGACTATTTAAGTATGAATCATAGTTCTAATAGTAATCTATTTCATATATTCCGTGCTCCAGATACTAGAATGAATATCCGACGAAGTAAAACCATCTCTATCAAGATGACAGACCCATTCTCTGTACTATCCATAGGATCATTTATACCAAGTCACACACTCATATTCCGGAAATACAGAAACAAAGAAATTCCACGGTCAAACTACCAAAATAGAATGGGATAAAAATCAGAAACCTAAACGCTTCACTTTGTATTGAAAAAGCCAGTTAATGGTTCTTGTGAATCTAATTCATTGAAATTCCATCCAGTAAAATGGAAGAATTATAAATCTCCAAAATAATAGATAGGAATATCGCGAATAGAGCCATTGCGAGACCCATCAAAGGAGTAGTTCCCCACCCAGGAGCTACTTTACCATATTCTGAATTCAATGGTTTCAATAAACTCCCCGCATTAGTTCGTTTTGGGCGGCCAGATCTAGAACTACCTTCAACGGTTTGTGTAGCCATAATATTTTATATTCAGTAAGATCTGTTGACTTTGTATACCATTCTGTTGTAAATAAATGATCTTATCATAGATCCATTGTGGTCTTAAAACTTTATAATGTCTTAAAACTATATAATCATGGAAACAGCAACCCTAGTTGCCATCTTTTTATCTGGTTTACTTGTAAGTTTTACTGGGTACGCCTTATATACTGCTTTTGGGCAACCCTCTCAACAACTAAGAGATCCATTCGAGGAACACGGGGACTAGTTGAAGTACGGATCCTCCCAATATTGGGAGGATCCGTACTTCAATTGAGATAATAACAAATCATTTCACCTTTTTAGTTGGAACTTTAGGCGGGTCTCGAAAAAAGATAGCGAAAAAAATTATTCCTAGAGTTGAGACTAAAAGGAATGTATAAACCAATGCTTCCATAGATTCGATCGTGGTTTACAATTATAGCTTCCATACCTGTTTATTTGGGATCGTCTCCCGGATAAATAAAGAACAAGAGTCAAAGAAAAGGCAGTGATTCAAATCAAGATTTATCTGGTACCCCATCTAAAAATCACAAAAAGAAAATAAAAATGAAAAGTAACAAAGCATATTGTATCAGACTACTTGTCTTCTTGTAGTTGGATCTCCAAGTTTTTGGAATGCTCCAAATTCCACTTGAGCATCTAAATCTGGATCAATACCAGCAAAAACATCTCGAAACAAGGTTCTAGCACCATGCCAAATGTGTCCGAAGAAGAAGAGCAAAGCAAACGAAGCATGTCCAAAAGTAAACCAACCCCGTGGACTGCTACGAAAAACACCATCGGATTTCAAAGTAGCACGATCTAATTCAAAAATCTCACCCAATTGAGCACGTCTAGCATATTTTTTCACAGTAGCGGGATCGCTATAACTGACTCCGTTGAGTTCGCCGCCATAGAACTCGACAGTTACACCTACTTGTTCGACACTATATTTAGATTCCGCCCTTCTAAAAGGAACATCGGCTCTAACAATTCCGTCTCCGTCTACCAAAACAACCGGAAATGTTTCAAAAAAAGTAGGCATACGACGTACAAAAAGTTCGCGCCCCTCTTTATCTCTAAAGATAGGATGTCCTAACCACCCAACAGCTATTCCATCCCCGTTGTCCATTGAGCCCGCTCTGAATAACCCCCCCTTTGCCGGATTATTGCCGATGTAATCATAAAAAGCTAGTTTTTCGGGAATTTTAGACCAAGCTTCAGATAAACTTTGATTTTCAGCCAACCCAGCACCAATTCTTCGATATATTTCTTGTTGGAAGTATCCTTGATCCCATTGATAACGAGTGGGACCAAATAATTCAATCGGGGTAGTTGCTGAACCATACCACATAGTTCCAGCAACTACAAAAGCAGCAAAAAAGACAGCAGCAATACTACTGGAAAGGACGGTTTCAATATTTCCCATACGTAATCCTTTGTATAGGCGTTGAGGTGGACGTACACTAAGATGGAATAGACCCGCCAATATGCCCAAGGTCCCTGCTGCAATATGATGAGAGGCTATTCCTCCCGGAACAAAAGGATCAAAACCCTCCACACCCCACGCTGGATTTACGGATTGTACCCTTCCAGTTAGTCCATAAGGATCGGACACCCATATTCCAGGACCATACAATCCTGTTACATGAAATGCACCAAAACCAAAGCAAGCCACCCCTGATAGAAATAAATGAATTCCAAAGATCTTAGGCAAATCCAAAGAGGGTTTTCCTGTACGTTCATCAGTAAATATTTCTAGATCCCAATACACCCAATGCCAGATAGCTGCCAAAAAGCACAAGCCCGAAAACACAATATGTGCCCCGGCCACACCTTCGTAACTCCAAATACCCGGATTCGTTACAGTACCCCCTGTGATACTCCAACCGCCCCATGAATTGGTTATTCCTAAACGAGTCATGAAGGGTATAACGAACATACCCTGTCTCCACATTGGATCAAGAACAGGATCAGAAGGATCAAAAACTGCTAATTCGTATAGAGCCATCGAACCGGCCCAACCAGCAACCAGAGCTGTATGCATTATATGGACAGAAATCAAACGACCCGGATCATTCAATACGACGGTATGAACACGATACCAAGGCAAACCCATGGAAATACCCCTTTATCAATGAAAAATAGACACAATGTAACTTTATTGCATTGGAAAAAACTATGCTGTGGACCCTCTTTTTAGTGGATTATCTTGGGGAAAGAATTAATATTTGTTTGATTTGTTTGATTTTTTTCAATTACTTTTAGTAATAATGAAACTATTTTGTTCGTAGGAACAAAAAGAAGCAGATCTATTCTACACCCGATAAGTACCAATACGCAATGGTAGGGGAGTTGATACCATTTTATATGAGTGAATGCATATATATATTTGTTCATCATTCAAAGGACTTATTTGTAATAATTTTCCTTTATTCATTTTGTCTTCTTTATCTTTTTTTATAAACTTAGTCAATCTATGGATAAAATATGATAAAGGCCAATATTAGTAGGACACTAAATCCATTGTTACGCTTTCACATCAAAGTGAGATATAGTACTTAATTTTTCTTTTATTTAATGCCTATTGGTGTTCCAAGAGTACCTTTTCGAAGTCCTGGAGAGGAAGATGCATTGTGGATTGACGTATAGTGCGACTTGTCAGATATATTGGGTCATATGGTATTTCCCCATTCTCTTCCCCGATCGAGATATCCTCCCCTTCGCCCAAGAAAGATTGATTGAATTATCAAAAATTTGGAGCGTGAAGTTCAATTAGATCCATTTTTTCGGGAGGGTATACAGATTAATATTATCAATTAGAATAATTTATGGTTATCTTGGTTAGGCCAATAAAATGAAGTATCCAGGCTCCGTTTAGAAAAAACCGGTAAAAAATCTATTTATGATTACTATTTCTATCATATTCTATTTCTTTATATATTTCTAATAGAAGTGATCTCAAACTGTTAATCAATCGAGTAATATGATGAATGCATTGAATATCTGTTGTAAGACATGAAATAAATTGTAAAAAGGAAGTCGTAGCAAAAGGACGTGGTATTGGGGCATTTGTCATATATGTGCAAATCTAAATCGGGCGGATCTTTACTCGGAGTAGAGCATAAACCTAAAAAAATTGAAGAAGCCCATTCAGGAACAAGAAAATTACATCGCGATTGAGATTGTATCTCGATGAAACAATACATCAATGAAAAGTTAGTTAGATAAATTTAGTAATTTTTTTTTATTTAGTAATTTTTTTTTATAAATAAACAAAACAGGCCAAAACCCATCTTTTTTGAAAAATGAAAGAAAAGCCCCTTTTTATAAGTTAAAAGCCTGGTATGAAAAAAATAAAAGAAAGCGCTAGAATCTACATCTACACATTGATTCTTTTTTTTTTTTTTTCGTTATTTTTGTTGAACCGTATGCATCAAAAGGTGCATGTACGGTTTCTAAGGGATACAACTTTATCCCAATCAACCGACTTTATCGAGAAAGATTACTTTTTTTAGGACAAGGGGTTGATAGCGAGATCTCGAATCAACTTATTGGTCTTATGGTATATCTCAGTATAGAGGATGATACCAAAGATCTATATTTGTTTATAAATTCTCCTGGCGGATGGGTAATACCCGGAGTAGCTATTTATGATACTATGCAATTTGTGCGACCAGATATACAGACAATATGCATGGGATTAGCCGCTTCAATGGGATCTTTTATTCTGGTCGGAGGAGAAATTACCAAACGTCTAGCATTCCCTCACGCTTGGCGCCAATGAGTTTTTTATTTGATTTGAGAGAAAAAAGAAGACTATGCCTTCGCGCTATATGAAATATGAATATTAAGTAATAATAGCATGGCACTTCGAATTCGATATGATAAATTTTTTTAACCCTTAAATTATGTATCGAAAGAGTAGTATGAGATAAAAGGTATTTCCGATTTTATCTAATCTATCGGGAGGCCTATTTCAGCGTCACAAACTTTTTTGTTTTCACGCCGGGAGACTCTTAACAATATTTAGGTTATGAAAGAATATGAAAATAAAAAAAAATCTTGTTTTTTTATTTGAAAAAAAAAAAGAAACTTTGGGATTGCTAAATAACAGACGAAATAAATATATAAAGCAACGGAGCCATCATAGTATTTTTGAACTACTCCAAAAACAAAAAGAAGGGTGGTTATTGGATCATTTACCAACCCGAGTCTGATAGACCCTATATTTAATTTAAATTTAATTTATTTGATATTTAATTAATTTATTTGATATTTAAGATATTTAAGTAAGGTAAAAACGAATTCCATTATAGAGCCGTATGCAATGCGTAAAAGATGCCTGTACGGTTGTTCAATTATATATTTTATTATTCTTTATCTCTTCACCTTATCATCATGCGAGATAGAATAAACATTTATTATGTTATATCATCAGGGTAATGATCCATCAACCTGCTAGTTCTTTTTATGAGGCACAGACGGGAGAATTTATCTTGGAAGCGGAAGAACTTTTGAAGCTGCGCGAAACCGTCACAAGGGTTTATGTACAAAGGACAGGCAAACCCTTATGGGTTGTATCCGAAGATATGGAAAGAGATGTTTTTATGTCAGCAACAGAAGCCCAAGCCCATGGAATTGTTGATCTTGTAGCGACTGAATAAAAAAGAAAAAATAACAAAAATTTCAGACGAATTGGTGATTTGAGATTTTATCTTCTTACCGGATTTAATATTCTATTCATTAATCTATTAATATAGAAATAAAATAATTAATATAGAAATAAAATAATTCATAATCATCCGGTTAAGATCGATCTAAACCAGCCCATTATGTATATGATTCAATATGCCAACTATTAAACAACTTATTAGAAACACAAGACAGCCAATCAGAAATGTCACGAAATCCCCCGCTCTTGGGGGATGTCCTCAGCGACGAGGAACATGTACTAGGGTGTATGTGCGACTCGTTCAGATCATGGGCTAGGACAAAAGAAAGAAAACAATTGATCCAGTATCAACGATCAGTACCAGTGAATAGACTAGAATGGAAGAACTCCATTCAATATCTAAAAATCAAAAAGATCTATCCTTCTATTGTGGTATCAAATGTATGGTTTCCGTTGGTGCAAATCCAATCAACTCCGTTTTAAATTTAAGATGAGAAAGAATTCTCCATTGATAGCAAATGATATCCATTAAGCAGGGGAAATACTATTTTAAAAAGCAGAAAAATTATGCCTTACTCTTGCAAGAACGGACTAACAGGGTCAGCTACTCAGCTAATCTTCATAATTAAATACCGTTACTGTATAAGTAGATCTCATTGTGAAAGACCTCGTACTGGATAATTATGGGTAGAGCCAAAGAGTGTGAACTGTACAAGTTAACAATAACATTGATTAAATGAAAGAAGGGCTCCGGTGTATAGAGAGGACCTCACCGTTTAAGAAGTAACCATAGAAACGATGGAATCCACTATATCCATTTATATTTACTACTTTTATGTTTTATGTGTTTTTGATACCTAATATCAATACAATTTTTTCTAGGCATTTCACCTAGAAAAAAAAAAAAAAAAAAAAAAAAATCGTGGTCGGGAAGGTTATAGTAGCAAAAGCCATTGGAATTTAAATTTTATACATTGGAAGAATCCGTTTTGTTATTAATAGACTAGGGGAAGGGAATAACTGAAAGAAAGGAAATCGATTAGTTATTCATCAAAGTTTCATTTATTCAATGACCAGAATTAAACGAGGGTATATAGCTCGAAGACGTAGAACAAAAATTCGTTTATTTGCATCAACCTTTCGAGGGGCTCATTCAAGACTTACTCGTACTATTACTCAACAGAAAATAAGAGCTTTGGTTTCGGCTCATCGGGATAGAGGTAGACAAAAGAGAGATTTTCGTCGGTTGTGGATCACTCGGATAAATGCAGTAATTCGCGAGAATAAAGTATACTTAAGTTATAGTAAATTTATACACAATCTGTACAAGAGACAGTTACTTCTTAATCGTAAAATACTTGCACAAATAGCTATATTAAATAAGAGTTGTCTTTATATGATTTCCAATGAGATCATAAAATAAAGAGATTGGAAGGAATCCTTTGGAATAGTTTAAATGGAGTTCCCTGGAGAATGAACTCTGGGAAGGTAGAGTAGAAATTAGTATGATAAAATATGATAAAGTCATCAAAATGAAGAAAGACGTTAAATAAAAAATATTTATTCCTCTTCTCCCATTTTTTTTCTTACGACAGGACATTTCGATTTTACGATTTTTCGAACAAAAAAAACGTCAATCCGCATTTGAGTTTGGATTGGAATTTTATTTTGATTCAATTCAATTGAAGAGTCAACCTATTTTTTTTCTGGTTCTAAGACCAGCAGCTCTAGCGGTTGACTCGCTTCTTTCAAATTGTTTCTCATTATTAAGAAAAGGTAACGGAGATAAAATACGAGCTTGTTTTATAGCAATAGTAATTAATCGTTGTTGTTTTAAGGTCAATCTATTCACCCGTCTAGATAATATTTTTCCTTGTTCGCTAATAAATCGACTAATTAAACTCATGTTTCTATAATCAATTCGATCCCCCGATTGGATCGGAGGCAAACGCCTACGAAAAGATCGCTTAGATTTAAGAAAGATTCGCTTGGATTTATCCATGGTTTGTTTATTCCTTATCCTGAAAATCCCAATCCTATTTCTTAATTCTACATCATCTTTGATCCGACCGAAATAGGATTTGGTTTGTTTCTATTTATTTGTTTCTATTTAAATAAATTAAAATAAATTATATATATATATTGTTATATATAATATGTAATTTTTAATCTTCCTTGGAAGACTGACACACGAGCGATCGGTTCGATCTATTTCTTTATCTCCCCATGAATCGTATGTTTGTAACAACAGGGACAGAATTTTCTCAATTCCAATCGACTAGGCGTATTGTGTCGATTCTTTTGAGTAATATATCTGGAAATGCCCATTGATTCCTTATTAACACGATTTCGAACACAACTGGTACATTCCAAAATAACCGTTACTCGGACATCTTTACCCTTAGCCATGAACCTCCTTTGGTTTTTGATTCACTCAATTCTTTAATTTTCCGACCCGAAGCAAGGAAGAAGAAAGGACACAAAAATAGAAGCAGGTAACTCGAAATCAAATTATGAAAGAAATATTTTGTTGCAATCAATATAGTAATAAATAATAAGTAATATAATGATTTCTAACTATATTTATAATTTTAAATTGCCGTACAGTATTTCATTTTCAGTTAAGTATCTTGTATGATATTGTTGCCCCAACCACCGCATTTCCATTCTATTATTAATTTAATTTGAGCCTGAGCCCGAGTTCATAGTTTCACTGAGGGTGAAACCGCTTTTTCTTTGTTTTTTTTTTTTTTAGAAAGAATAAGTAAAAAAAGAAAAAACAAAGAAAAAACAAAGAAAAAAAGAAGGGAGGGGTAGGGATTAGTTACAGATATTTGATTGTATCTCTAATCTTCTTCCCCTTCCCATATCAATAGCTAGAATGAAAAAAAGGGGAATATCAACGCATCCGGAAAAAAACGATTGATCTCTATCAATAAACCTGCTAAAGACCCGAACCATAGAGTACTTACTACTGGTGCCACGGAGAGATATGTTTTTAGATCTCGCATTTTAAAAACTCCTCTTTCTGTATTCGTTATTGTAATTTTATTGTAATTTGTAATACATAATGGTAATACATATATGACCGGATGTGTATATGTAGTTAATGACTTACCACTTGTACGCGGAGTTCCTAATTCAAATTGAAATGTACAAAATAGATATTTATTAAAAGAAAAAAATACGTCCATTTCCGCCTTAAATTCCTAAAAAATATTAATTTTTTGTGGTAGATTTCATATTTATTTCATACTTTATATAAGTCTTTTACCATATTATATGTTTGTTATATGATATATGAGACCAAAAGGAAGAAGGAAGAAATGATAAGATAGTTTGTGTATATCAATGTAGGAAATAAAGATGTGGAAAACAAGACAGGGATTCTCTACAATGACACTGTAGACCAATTGAAAGGGATGTAGCGCAGTTTGGTAGCGCGTTTGTTTTGGGTACAAAATGTCACGGGTTCAAATCCTGTCATCCCTACCTATTACTTATCTTCTGAGCAGTAACGAGGGATCAATTGAGATCAATTAATAAAATTGTACATACATAATTAAATAAATATTTAATTTTTATTTTTTATAGTATATATATATGCAAGATAAATTGGGGTTACAAAATATTTATTGTGATAATAAAGCGCTCTTAGTTCAGTTCGGTAGAACGTGGGTCTCCAAAACCCGATGTCGTAGGTTCAAATCCTACAGGGCGTGATTCTGTGTTCTTGTTAATCGCGGGAGGTCAAATTTAGGTTGCTGCTCAATTATTTTAGTGTAATTTTGACCTCCCGCGGATTAAAGGAAGTAGGAGGTCAATAAAAAACGAGATGTTAATTAATCAAAGATCCAACTGATCACCACGTCTGTATTGTAAATAAGCAGTTACGAATAATCCAGCCAAAGTAATAGGAATTAGACCTAAGACGATTCCAAATAGAAAAACTTCAATCATTTCAATTTGTTTGAAAGGGGGAAGGGAAAGGTAATATTTATCCTTAAATATTAATCTGTATTGACTATACATCTCAATGACCAAGAATTGGTAAGGGACTGGAGAATATATGAACTACCATAGAAAGATTTTTTTATAAATTGTTCATTAAATTAATTTCAAATAAGTCGTATCTTGCTCAGACCAATAAATAGAGCTGAGGTTATAGTCAAAGATGCTAGTAGAAAACCGAAATAACTAGTTATAGTAGGCATGAAAAGGCTAAATGAAATATGTTCTTTTTATACATATGTTTCTAAAGCACTTCCCTAAGTTTCAATTTTTGAAAGATACAAGGATAAACAAAAATACCAACCAATTGAAAGGATAAATTCAATTGAAAATATTTGATTCATCAATTATTTCAATTATTATAGACGATACTAATAAAAATAGAGTAACATAAGTAAGAAATCAATTAATCATCTGTGACATTTACCCATCCCACGCTTTTGAATCAATAGATTCATCGGTCAACTCTTGAGTTGACTGAACTAATATATGTATATAACTAACTATATGTATATATAGAATATTAGAAATTCTAAATAAAGTAATAATAAGAACGTTTTTTATAACTTCATTCACAAAATGAAACTCTCTTTGAATCACTCTGGAATGAAATTGGAAAATAAGTTTGATTGTTTTTTATTGTATCGAAATATCGAATCCATTTTTTTTTTTTTTTCGAACGACACTTCTAATGCACTTTTTTTTTACTTTAAAGCGAACTCAGTAGTAGTTCATTCACATAATCTCGCGATTGAAAAGAAAAAAGTATCGCACGATAAGATCAATCGAAACTGGGTTTTACATTTTATCTTTCCATATTACAAAGACCCATCTTTGTAATTAGGTCACGAAGGACCCCCTTGGGGGGCTAATAGAATAATGCGTGCATCACGAATATTTATTGTTTTTTATTTATTCGTTGTTCCTCTTTCTTTCATTGAATAATATCTACTATTGTTACTTGTTACTGGTTGGCAAACCAATTCCTAAAAAAAAAAAGATTCCAACAAAAAACATCTTATACAACTACAAAACGTATGTTTTTAGATGTAACATCTAATTGAATCGTAAGAATATGAGAATCTCCTTCATAAATTATTGGAAACCAACCTGTCGAATTCACATTTTACTTGATCTTCAGTTTCTACTGAAGAAAATCCTTATACTACAGGAATTTGAGGAATTTTATATTAAATGGTACAAAATTCTACATCGACAAGCAACAAGAAAAGAAGAAAGAAATTATCTAACACTTCATTTCGATATTGATTGTGAAATTGCATTGCTGTGTCAGAAGAAGGATAGCTATACTGATTCGGTATACTCTAAAAACACCCTTGGTACAATATTGACGATCTCACAAAGATTGGTTTCAGTAAATGGAAATTTACTGATTTAATCTTTTACGGAATCGGCCCCCCCTGACTGTACAAGAATATGCGGAGCTCAACATGTCTGGAAGCACAGGAGAACGTTCTTTTGCGGATATTATTACCAGTATTCGATACTGGGTCATTCATAGCATTACTATACCTTCCTTATTTATTGCGGGTTGGTTATTCGTCAGCACGGGTTTAGCTTACGACGTATTTGGAAGCCCTCGCCCAAACGAGTATTTTACAGAAAGCCGACAAGGAATTCCATTAATAACTGGCCGTTTTGATCCTTTGGAACAACTCGATGAATTTAGTAGATCTTTTTAGGAGGCCAAAATGACTATAGATAGAACCTATCCAATTTTTACAGTGCGATGGTTAGCTGTTCACGGACTAGCTGTACCTACCGTTTCTTTTTTAGGGTCAATATCAGCAATGCAGTTCATCCAACGATAAACCTAATCCGAATCATAGAGCTACGACACAATCAAACCCGAACGAACAAAGTGTTGAATTGAATCGTACCAGTCTCTACT